AGCTATATGTTGTGTATTATCAATGATTTCTACATAAGGCGGTAAGGCAATATCTTTAGCCGTTACATATCCAGGACCCTTAACACAAATAGAGGTGTCACAAGTTCCATATAAATTACTTTTTAAGACAATTTCTTTTAAATTCATTAAAATTTCATGTACTGATTCTTGAATACCCTCTATGGTAGAATATTCATGTGACACTTTATCAGATTTTACGCGTGTGATACATGTTCCTTCTATTTCTCCAAGCAAAGCTCTTCGCATCGCAATTCCTATTGTGTCGGCTTGACCTTTCATAAGTGGAGAGAGAACAAAGCGCCCATAATAAAGACGTTTACTGTCTTTTCTTGATTCAACACACTTCCACTGGCGTGTCCGAGTAGATACTGCTATTTTCTCTCGAACCATAGTAATATTATTTGATCATTGAATCATTTATTTCTCTTGTTTCTCTTGACAGCCCCTTAGCGTACATTTCTATATTCGTCTTTTTTTGGGGGGTCTACATCCATTATGTGGCATAGGGGTTACATCCCGTATAAAAGTTAATAATATACCACTTCTGCGAATAGCTCGGAGTGCTGCGTCTCTTCCGAGACCAGGACCTTTTATCATGACTTCTGCTCGTTGCATACCTTGATCGACTACTGTACGAATAGCATTTCCTACTGCAGTTTGAGCAGCAAAGGGTGTCCCTCTTTTCGTTCCCTTGAATCCACAAGTACCGGCAGAGGACCAAGAAACCACCCGCCCCCGTACATCTGTAATAGTGATAATGGTATTATTGAAACTGGCTTGAACATGAATAACTCCTTTTGGTATTCTACGTGCACTCCTACGTGACCCAATACGTACATTTCTACGTGAACCAATTCGTGGTATAGCTTTTGCCATATTTTATCATTTCATAAATATCAGTCAGAGATCTATGGATATATCCATTTCAAGTTAGAAAAGATTCCTTATTTATCATTAGTTTCTTTAGCGAGTCTGATTATCCCTGTCTTTGTTTATGTTTCGGATTGGAACAAATTACTATAAGTCGTCCCCTCCTATGGATTAATCGACATTTTTCACAAATTTTACGGACAGAAGCTCTTATTTTCATACTTGTCATTCCTTATCTTAAATTTGAATCAACTTTTGAATCTACTTCTTGATTCCCTTTCCCACAAAAAACAAAAGAGGTGTTCAAACCATTTAATCCTTCGAATCCTTGTTGCGGAGTCGAAAAATTATATGCCCTCGGGTTGAATCATAACGACTTACTTCAACTTTAACTCTATCTCCATTAGTTTTTTATAATTTCAAAGAATCAATTTCGGATACAGTTTGTCTATGAGAAAAATTACCATATAGAACACAAAATTTCTCCGCCGATTCCTTCTAGTCTAGCCTCTCGGTCGGTCATTATACCTCGAGAAGTGGACAAAATTACAATTCCCATACCGCCTAGAATGCTAGGAATTCGTTGATAGTTAGAATAGATTCGTAGACCCGGTCGACTAATTCGGTTTAAATTGAAAAGGTTTCTATAGGTTTTTTTTCGAGTCCTTCGGTGTCTCAGCGTTAAAACCAAAAAATTTTTATGGTTTTCGCGCTGTTTTCTCATGTTTTCGATAAAACCTTCCCGTAAAAGTATTTTTACAACATTTTCGGTACTATTAGTCGATGTTATTCGAACCACTCTTTTTTGATCCATATAAGCATTTCGTATAGAGGTTAATATCTCAGCAATAGTGTCTCTACCCATTATGCCTAAAATTTTTGTTAACTCATTATTTGATATAATCAACATGTTTTTTTGTTTATGAATAATTTAAGGTATATGCGTGAGATACAATCTATCTCTTAATCTATTTTTTTTTACTCTATAAATAGTTTTATAATACCTCGGGAGCTAAGGAAACTATTTTAGTAAAATTTAGTTTTCTTAATTCACGGGCGATCGCACCAAAAATTCGAGTTCCTCTTGGATTTCCTTCTTGATCAATAACAACTGCAGCATTGTCATCATATCGTATTATCATACCGTTATCTCGTTTCAGTTCTTTACAAGTACGTACAATTAGAGCCCTAACAACTTCTGATCTTTCTAGGGGCATATTTGGTACTGCGTCTTTGATCACAGCAACAATAATGTCACCAATATGAGCATATTGACGATTGCTAGCGCCTACGATTCGAATACACATCAATTCTCGGGCCCCGCTGTTATCGGCTACATTTAAATGGGTCTGAGGTTGAATCATACGATTTAAAAATTTTTTCTTTCAATGCAAAGGACAAAGAAAAAAAGAGATATTATTTGTCTAAAAAAAAAAAAAAAAGAAATTTTAAAAATTTTCATAGCGAAGAACCATTTTTGTTGGTTGTTCTTTTTATCCTTTATCTCGAAATAATGAATTGAGTTCGTATAGGCATTTTGGATGCTGCTATTGAAATTGCCCGTCTAGCTATATTTTCGGTTACTCCATTCATTTCATAAAGTATTCGACCTGGTTTAACAACAGCTACCCAATATTCGGGCGATCCTTTACCCGAACCCATACGTGTTTCTGCGGGTCTTACTGTAACTGGTTTATCTGGAAATATTCGTACCCATATTTTTCCACCACGACGTACATTTCGTGTCATTGCTCGTCGACCTGCTTCTATTTGTCTGGATGCGATCCAAGCAGGTTCAAGCGCCTGAAGAGCATATTTACCGAAACAAATATGATTTCCCCGATAAGAAATTCCCTTCGTTCGTCCTCTATGTTGTTTACGGAATCTGGTTCTTTTGGGGTTATAGTTGATGTTTGTTTCTTAATTCCATCTCTACTACAGAACCAGACGTGATAATTTCTTCTCATCTGGCTCCTCGCGAATAAAAGGATTCAAAATCAAGTTTTCGCGGGCGAATATTTACTCTTCTGTTTAATTTTTAGCCTTTTTGTGCACCTTCGAAGAATAGATCAATTCATCTGGGCTTCGTTCCGCCATCCCGACCGGTGAATCAGTAAGATTTCCTTTTCCATAAAATCTTTTGCATTCACAGCTTCCATCGTTCCCACCGCTTCTTACTTAATGCTTAGGTCTGAATTTTACAATGGAGCTTGTCATGAAAGTTATTCTTGAGTCAATTTGCTCAGTCTTTATTGGCTCGAAGCTCTTGATTTTTTTGTTTTGCTCTAGTAAGAATAAGAGTCATTTACGTAAGATGAATCTTGATTCATGCTATATTACACTGCCCTTTAAAATTGAAATTTATAAGATAACTTATCGACCTTACATTTTTGAATTCTATATCATTTTTTTTTCTCGTTCTCTCATCCTTCCGTTTATCTATATTTTTCTTCTATCTTTTTTTTACAAAGATTTTTTTCAGAAACAAAAAAGATTTCAGCCGCTACAAAGATATGATCATTATATCACATTTTGACTTATTTTTTTAATTGAGATAATGTGAAGTGATGAGGTGGTTAGTATTTCTCTACTTATTCATTCATACTGGGGAGCTGGGATAATCGTGTTTAATCCTAATTGAATCCTAAACCTAAAAAACCAACGAGTCACACACTAAGCATAGCAATTTTATGAAAAGATCAGTCAAATTTTTATTCAACCCTATAGAATTAAGAGAATTAAGAATTAAAAGAATTAATTGATGATTTTGAAAAAAATAAAAAGAATGTAGGGTTGAATTTTTAAAAGTAAGATTTTAGTATTACTTGTCGATAAATATCCAAATTTTTATCCCCAACACACCATAGATAGTTCGAGCACTATAGGAACAATAATCCATTTTAGCTACAATGGTTTGTAGGGGAACTCTGCCTTCTCGGATCCATTCAACGCGTGCAATCTCTTTTCCATCAATCCGACCTGAAATTTTAATTTGAATGCCTTTTGTATCTGCTTCTTCGGTTAATTCAATAGCTTTTTTCATTGCTTTTCGAAATGAAACTCTATTTTTTAATTGTTCGGCTATAAATTCTGCAAGAATAGTGGGGTTTCCATAAGGTTTTGTAATTTTTTTGATAGCAATGTTAAGTTTACGATTCATACAATTTAATTCTTTTTCTAGGGTTGTCTGTAATTCTTCGACTCCTCGTGATCTACTTTCTAATAATAACTTTGGGAATCCCATAAAGATTATGACTTGGATCAGATCGATTCTTTTTTGAATCTCTATACGTGCAATTCCCTCTATCGCGGAGGATATTCTCGTATTCTTTTGTACATAATTCTTGATACAGTCTCTTATTTTTTGATCTTCTTGTAGATGCTCTAAATAATTTTTGTGTTGTGCAAACCAAACAGAATGGTGACTTTGGTTTGTACCAAGCCTGAAACCTAGTGGATTTATTTTTTGTCCCATATTCCCTCACTACTATACATATTATGATAGCCTATAGTTGTATGTTTCTTTTTCCGTCTCATTTTTTTTACGCTTTTTAACGAATCTACTTTTCTATATTCATTATCGAAAGATATATCTTTCATTACAATACTTATATGACAGGTAGATTTTTTGACCGGATAACTACGACCCCGCGCCCTAGGTTTTAATTTATTTGTGCTAGTACTTGCGTTGACTTCTGCTTTACTAATGATTAAATTAGTTTCCTTAGAAGACATTTTGTAACTAGCATTTGATGCTGCAGAACAAACCAATTTAAAAATTGGATAACATGCTCGATAGGACATGAGTTCTAGTATCATAAGTGTTTCTTCATAGGACCGTCCACGAATTTGATCAATTACTCTTCTTGCTTTGTCAGGAGATATAGGTATATGTTGGCCAAAAGCATATACCTCTACCATATATATATTCTTTTTTTCCTTTGTTATCATAAAGTCACTCCTACTAATGAGTTATCATAAACAATAAACATGTTTTAGTTAATCCTAATTTTATCTTAACGACGAGATTTATTATCATTTTTTGTATGTCCTAAGAAATTTAAAGTAGGAGAAAATTCTCCTAATTTGTGGCCTACCATACGGTCTGT